ACACCCCATTTTAATTTTATTCATTCAATTAAGAAGTCTCCTAGTTTTTAGTATAACTTCTTTTTTCCTGGTCAAGTCAACAAAGGCATGAAATTTTTCGATTTTTTTTTAATATAATGGATTTACCTGGACCAATACATGATTTTCTTTTAGTCTTTCTGGGATCGGGTCTTATATTAGGAAGTCTGGCAGTAGTATTACTTCCGAATCCAATTTATTCGGCCTTTTCATTGGGATTGGTTCTTTTTTGTATATCCTTATTCTATATTCTATCGAACTCATATTTTGTAGCTGCTGCGCAGCTACTTATTTATGTAGGAGCTATAAATGTTTTAATTCTTTTTGCTGTGATGTTCATGAATGGTTCAGAATATTACAAAGATTTTAATCTTTGGACCGTTGGGGATGGGGTTACTTCAATGATTTGTACAAGTCTTTTTATTTCACTAATTACTACTATTTCAGATACATCTTGGTATGGAATCATTTGGACTACAAAATCGAATCAGATTCTAGAACAAGACTTGATAAGTAATAGTCAACAAATTGGAATTCATTTATCAACCGATTTTTTTCTTCCATTTGAACTCGTTTCAATAATTCTTTTAGTCGCTTTAATAGGTGCTATTGCTATAGCTCGTCAATGATCACTAATTGACGAATAAATCTTTAAAACGCGTAATTAAAATGGAATCAAGCGAAAAGGAATGTTAGAATCTTTTCGTTAGAATTCCGGTCTAATTTAGTTTTCAATCGATGGATTACCAATCTATTCCTTGTTTTTTTCATAGTTGTTAGAATCAAATCGATTGAATTATTGTTCAGATTGAGATGAATCAAGATTGATAAGGAGTTGGTTAATGATGCTCGAACATATACTTGTTTTGAGTGCCTATTTATTTTCTATTGGTATCTATGGATTAATTACAAGTCGAAATATGGTTCGAGCTCTTATGTGTCTTGAACTTATATTAAATTCAGTTAATATGAATTTTGTAACATTTTCGGATATTTTTGATAATCGCCAATTAAAAGGAGACATTTTCTCCATTTTTGTGATAGCTATTGCAGCCGCTGAAGCAGCTATCGGCCCGGCTATTGTTTCATCAATTTATCGTAACAGAAAATCAACTCGTATTAATCAATCAAATTTGTTGAATAAATAGTCTTCGCCATAGAAATGGAAATTCAAATATTCATAATTAGCGGGTTTGATACGGTAAGGTTTGCTCGTGTTTGAAAAAACATACGAAATTAAAGTATTTTGGCCCTTGCTCATAAACCAATTCGGAAGTACATTGATTCTGATTTCTCATCGATTCGTCTGGTATCTAAGTATAGGATTCATTTAGAAGTTAGTTTACTAGACCGAAAATTTATGACGTTCAAAAATGTATAGATCCAATGTCACATTCAGTAAAGATTTATGATACATGTATAGGATGTACTCAATGTGTCCGCGCTTGCCCCACCGATGTATTAGAAATGATACCTTGGGACGGATGTAAAGCTAAACAAATTGCTTCCGCTCCAAGGACCGAGGACTGTGTTGGTTGTAAGAGATGTGAATCTGCCTGCCCAACAGATTTCTTGAGCGTTCGGGTTTATTTATGGCATGAAACAACTCGGAGTATGGGTCTAGCTTATTAATACGTTCTATAAAACTCTACTTGAAATCCATTTTTTTTTTTACCGACAAAACCCGTGCTCAAAATATTTTCATTTTATTTTGAGCACGGGTTTTTCTGGCCCAAGTGTATCTTGTCTTTACCACGAATCATTTTCCTTTCTTAACAATAATTGTTGTTTTACCAATTTTTGCTGGTTCTTTAATTTTCTTTCTTCCACATCGAGGGAATCGAGTAATACGATTGTATACTCTATGTATATGTATATTAGAACTTCTTCTAATGACGTATGCATTCTGTTATCATTTCGAATCAGATGATCCATTAATCCAACTAGTGGAGGATTATAAATGGATCAATTTTTTTGATTTTCACTGGAGATTAGGGCTAGATGGACTTTCTATAGGAACCTTTTTATTAACGGGATTCATCACTACTTTAGCTACTTTAGCGGCTTGGCCAGTTACTCGAGATTCTCGATTATTTCATTTCCTGATGTTAGCAATGTACAGTGGGCAAATAGGGTTATTTTCTTCTCGAGACCTTTTACTTTTTTTCCTCATGTGGGAGTTAGAATTAATTCCCGTTTATCTACTTGTATCCATGTGGGGAGGAAAAAGACGTCTGTACTCAGCTACAAAATTTATTTTGTACACGGCAGGGGGCTCCATTTTTCTTTTAATTGGAGTTCTGGGTATCGGTTTATATGGTTCTGCTGAACCAACATTAAATTTTGAAATTTTAGCTAATCAGTGCTATCCTGTGGCCTTGGAAATAATATTATATATTGGATTTTTTATTGCTTTTGCTGTCAAATTGCCAATCATACCCCTACATACGTGGTTACCAGATACCCATGGAGAAGCGCATTATAGTACTTGTATGCTTCTAGCCGGAATCTTATTAAAAATGGGAGCGTATGGATTAGTTCGGATCAATATGGAATTATTCCCACATGCTCATTCTATATTTTCTCCTTGGTTGATCATGGTAGGCGCAATACAAATAATCTATGCAGCTTCAACATCTTTCGGTCAAAGGAATTTAAAAAAAAGAATAGCCTATTCCTCTGTATCTCATATGGGTTTCATAATTATAGGAATTGGTTCTATCACCGATATGGGGCTGAACGGGGCCCTTTTACAAATTATCTCTCATGGATTTATTGGTGCTGCACTTTTTTTCTTGGCGGGAACGACTTATGATCGAATACGTCTTGTTTATCTTGACGAAATGGGTGGAATAGCTATTCCAATGCCAAAAATATTCACGATGTTCAGTAGCTTTTCAATGGCTTCCCTTGCATTACCGGGTATTAGTGGTTTTGTTGCCGAATTAATAATCTTTTTTGGACTAATTGCTAGTCCAAAATATCTTTTAATGACAAAACTCCTAATTATTTTTGTAATGGCAATTGGAATGATATTAACTCCTATTTATTTATTATCTATGTTGCGGCAGATGTTCTATGGATATAAGATATTTCATATTCCAAACTCTTATTTTTTGGATTCTGGACCACGAGAGTTATTTCTTTCGATATCAATTTTTTTACCCGTACTAGGTATTGGTATATACCCTGATTTCGTTCTTTCACTATCAGTTGAAAAGGTTGAAGTTATTCTATCTAATTCTTTTTATAGATAATTTTCATGAATAAAAAAAAATTTCTCATTTTGAAAATGTTCGTTGTATAATGACAAAAAGAAGGCTTTTCTTCTTATCTTATGTTAGAAGTTGGAACTGGCGAGAACCTGGTGAATCAAATATTCTAGTGATTCACCAGATTCTCACGAGTTAACACAAAGTTTTTTATCTGATATGCGTTGTACACTTTTCTATTCCTATTGGTAAGAACCCCCTTCTTGGATTCAATTAGATGTTAATGGAAATGAACCATAACTATGTAGCCCTATTCCTAATAGATTGACCCCAAAATAACATATCCAAATTATAAGAAATCCAATAGACGCCACAATTGCTGAATTTCTACCCTTCCATTTTCTATTTGTTCGAGTATGTAAATAAATTGCGAATACCATCCAAGTAATAAAAGCCCAAGTTTCTTTTGGGTCCCAACTCCAATAGGATCCCCACGCTTCGTTAGCCCAGACTGCTCCCGAAAGAATTCCTATGGTTAAAAAGACGAATCCTAGACTAATAACCCGATAACTCCAATAATCCAATTGTTGGATCAATTGCGACCTGTAATAATTCTTTGGAGAAAAAAAGGAAGTATTTTGTAAAACATTACTTCGTGCATTCATGTATTTGATTTCACCAAAGAAAAATGACTCATTAAATTTGATTAAATGATTACGCGTACAAAAAAACTTTCTGTTTTTTCTAACTGTAATGACTAGAAGTGATACTGATAATAATGATCCGCCCAAAAGGGCTGCATAGCCTAATATCATCATACTTACGTGCATTATTAACCACTCAGATTGAAGAGCGGGTACTAATATTGTAGATTCGTGTATTTCGGTTAAAAGACCTGACGTAGCAAAGCCCTGGGTAAAAATAGCACTTGGCCCAATTATTGTGCTTAAAATATTTTTCTTTTTTTTGAAATATGGAATTATATGAATAAGAGAAAAACTCCACGAAAGGAATATTAATGATTCATATAAATTACTTAGTGGAAAATGTTCCGAATAAATCCAACGGGTAACTAATAATCCTGTTATAGAGAAAAAACAAATTATCATGCCCTTTTCGGATGAATGATATAGTTTTACGATTTCATCAACTAAAAAGGTTATCAAATAAATTGTAATTATAATTGAAACGATCGAAAAAGAAATGTGAGTTAATATATGCTCTAAGGTTGAAAATATCATAAAATTAAAATGAAAAAGGACTCCCTTAATTATAAACTCGAAATCGGGAATTGAATTCATTATTCATTATAGGATCTATTTACTTTTTTTAGGAGATGACATGCCGCCACTCGGACTCGAACCGAGATGCTCTAGCACTGCTTCCTAAGAGCAGCGTGTCTACCGATTTCACCATAGCGGCTTGTCTTGAACTCATAATAGCCTATGAATAAACAATCGTCTAGATTTAAGATGCAATATTTTTTAGGAAAGATTCAAATTGCGGAATAAAAATTTGTTGAATATAGGTATTTGAAGGTTCATTATTTTAGTTTAAGGCCTTCGTTTTCTTGTGTATTTTAGACTCGCCTCGACTTGAACTCTTGAGAGTCTGACTATAAATTAAGGGACAGAACCCCCCACAAAAACATTGTTTTTTTTTTAATAAACTCTTTTTTTTTTACAAAATCAAAAACAAAAAAAGCAATTTGATCACGCAAAAAAAAAAAAGAACTGATTTTGGCTCCTTCAAAATCGACACTTCAATATT